TTATGCAGAACTTAATAAACTAACTATTAAAATTAAAAGGCCTCCAATAATATTTAAAGTATTAATAAAAACTACGATTCTATTATTCACCCATAAATTATTCAATCTATGTTTTTTTAACCTACTTAAAAATAAGGAAAAAAATAAACTCAAGTAGTAAAACAATCTTATTAATGAACCTAAGATTAACACAAAAATCGTGATTGTTCAAGGTCCTATAGTGCTTGCAACAATAACTAATCATTTAGATACAAATCCTAATAATGGAGGTAATCCCCCTAATGACAATAAAAGAAATATAATTGTTAATTGTCTTGTTCCGGGGTTTTTCAAGTTACCAATATTTTTTATTCTCCTAATATCCCTATATCAGAGACTTACAAATAATGAAATTCTAATTAATACATAAATTGCCAAATACATTTTTATTGTTCATTCGCTATGTAGGAGGGCAAATATTATTCAACCTAAATGACTAATTGATGAATAAGCTAATAGTGCACGAATTTGAGTCTGATTTATTCCTCCTAACCCTCCAATCAAAGTAGAACCCGCACTAATAAAACAAAAAACAAAAGCTATCATATATGATTGCCTTAATTCTAAAAGGCAAAGTATCAAAAATAAAGGAGCAAATTTTTGTCATGTTGCTAATAACAAACATGAAACTCAAGAAAGACCAGCTATTACACTTGGCAATCAATAATGAAAAGGAAATAACCCAAGTTTGATACATAATCCTGAGATAAGCATTATAAAGCCTAAAATTCTTGGGTTAGTTATCTTAGAAAATATATCTCAAGTAAAAGATATATTAAATACTATTAAACTACCAAAAATTAAAAAACTAGAACCAAGAGCTTGGATAATAAAGTATTTAACAGCTGATTGGCTTTCAGAAACTCTTTTCTGATAGACTAGTATAGGTAAAAATCCAATTAGATTGATTTCTAACCCAGCTCAAATACTTAACCAATGGATAGAAGAAACAGAAAGTAAGGTACCAATTCCTATTACTGACAAAAATATATATCCAAAAGGGAGTCTTGAAAACATAAGAAAAAGGATAAAATTGAATTACCCAAAACAAAGTTAGCAGCCCTGTTTTACTCCAAGTTTTTTCTCTATTGAGCCCAATCTAATGAACCCTCATTTCATTCATGAAAAAGACCTAAAATAAGAATAACTAAAAAACCAAAAGTTCCAAATATTATGCTTAAGGAAAAACTACTCACTATTCTTGCTAAAATTGGGAATAATAAAACAATCTCAACATCAAAAATTAGAAAAATAATAGCTAACAAAAAAAATCGGAGAGAAAAAGGAAGCCGCGCTGATTTAATGGGGTCAAAACCACATTCAAAAGGAGATCTCTTTTCCCGGTCACTAATAGCACGCTTAGATAAAACTCAACCAAGGCCTATAACAATAATAGATAGCAATAAAGCAATAACTCTTCTTAAAAATCTTCTTAACATTTAGTACTAGAGACAAATTATAATCCCATATTAATCAACATCAATGACTTCCGTTCATCCGGCGTAGTACTAAATTTCTCTTATATAATTTAGATGAGTAATTTAAATTACATTCTCCTAATTAACAGCTAGGCGCCTCTTATTTTGGCTTTCATCTATATATAAATTATTTATAGTACAAAAAGGGACTCTCACCCCCAAGGTATGGGTCGAAACCATATGCAAATTTCTCGCTTTTTATACTGACCTGAAAGTTATATAACTTATTACCTAAATGCAAATCAGGTCTTTTACTTTAAAGTATCAAGTCTAATAAATTCTTAGAGGCATATATTAGCCGTTTTTAGATTAAAAATCTAACACTTATTTCTCAGTCATCTAAGATACTCTAAAATTTTAAATTATGATCCTCATCAGTAAATTGAAAGATACAAAAATAACCAAACGACATCTACAAAATGTCAATATCAAGCAGCAGCTTCAAAACCAAAATGATGTCCAGTTGAAAAATGTTGTAGTCAAGTACGAGCTAGGCAGACTAACAAGAATGTTCTACCAATCAAAACATGAAGACCATGAAATCCTGTAGCAACAAAAAAACTAGACCCATATGCTCCATCTGCAATTGTAAATGAAGCTTCATAGTATTCTCCTGCCTGAAGAAAAGTAAAATAAATCCCAAGTAACACAGTTGCAATTAATCCCTGCACTCCTCCTGGGTTACTACCTTCCATTAAAGAATGATGAGCTCAGGTTACCGTTACTCCTGAAGCCAAGAGAACCCCTGTATTTAGTAAAGGTACTTCGAAAGGATTCAAAGGTGAAATTCCTACAGGAGGTCAGCATGAGCCTAACTCAGTTCTTGGCGCCAAACTCCTATGAAAATAAGCTCAAAAAAAGGCAAAAAAGAAACAAACTTCAGAAACAATGAATAAAATTATTCCCCATCGTAGTCCCTTAGAAACTTGAATGGTATGAAAACCCTGAAATGTGGCTTCTCGGATCACATCCCGTCATCACTGAATCATTGTTGACAAAATAAGAAAAAGTGCTAAAATTACAGTAATATATCCATACCCGTGGAATCATCCCGCTAATCCTGAGGTCAGAAATAATGCGCCTATTGATCCTGTTAAAGGTCAAGGACTAAATTCAACTAAATGAAAAGGATTTCGTGCCATATCTATTAACTAATCTGTTTACTAGCAAGCCAGCGCTACTCCTACGAGCGCTGGCTTGCTTTGAGGCAAATATTGCCACCTTAGCATCTTCAGTGCTATGCTCTAATTTTATGCTATCAATGCTATAGGATAAAGAGTCTTATGTAAAAGAAGATTGTTATGAATAGGATTAATGCAATGAAGAAATTGAAGGACTTAATTTGGATCCCTTGATTCTTTGTGGATAGTACTGAAGTTATAAAGACAGTTCCTTGGCCTCCTAGGATTTCTAATCATCCTATATCAATAGATTTTATGATGTTAGTTCCTAGTAGTATTGAAAATTTAGTTAAAGGTTGAGTAGAAATGGGAGCTAAGAATCATATTGTTGAAAAAAAGAATTTAATTTTATTGGTTGTTTTTTCTCTATAGCTAGTGTCTCAAGCAATAAAAGCAATAAATAGTCCTGAAAAAATAACAAATATAGTTAATATTTTTAAATAAAATGGTAGAATAAAAGGTAATGGATTAAAATCAAGGAAAATGCTTTGTATTCTAAATCCTGCTATAAGAGCAGCTAGTCTTAAGATTGTAGTTGCTCAATTAACGTATGGATCTAATTCTTGTTTTTCGTGATAAGATCCCCCTTTGATATATCCTCATAAAGAACAAAAAGACAAGCGAAAAGAATATGCTGCAGTTATTCCTGTGGCCAAAAAGATTAAAATAATTATGAGGAGGCTAGTGGGATTACTTAATGATAGCTCTAAAATTAGGTCTTTAGAGTAAAATCCTCTCAAGAAGGGAGCACCACAGAGAGATAGGTTTGCAATATTTATACAAGTAGTAGTTAATGGAGCTTGGGAGAAAAGTGTTCCTATATGACGGATGTCTTGGGTATTTGATCTATTATGGATAAATATACCAGCACATAAAAATAGAAGTGCTTTAAATAAGGCATGTGTGTATAAATGAAATAAGGCTAAATAAGGTATTCCCAAGCCTAGTCTTATTATTATTACACCTAGTTGACTTAGGGTAGAAAGGGCAATAATTTTTTTTAGATCATTTTCGTAGTTTGCTCCGATTCCTGCTATGAGTAGAGTTAAAACAGAAATAAATAGTAAAGCAGGCTTAAAAGTAGGGATGGTATTAAGAAAAGGAAAAAAGCGGATAACAAGAAAAATTCCTGCGGTAACTAGGGTGGAAGAGTGAACTAATGCGGACACCGGAGTGGGAGCAGCCATAGCTGCTGGAAGTCATCTAGAAAAAGGAATTTGAGCTCTTTTAGTTATTGCTGCTAGTGTAATTGTTAGGGCTGTTCAGGTAGTTAAGTAATAATCTCATATTGAAACAATAAATCAATGACCTTGCAATACTAATAAACCAATTGAAATAAGGATTATTACATCCCCGATTCGATTTGCTAGGACTGTTACTATACCGGCCCCTAAAGATTTTATATTTTGGTAGTAAATCACGAGAGCGAAAGACACAATTCCTAAGCCATCTCACCCTAAAAGTAAAGCAGGTAGTCTTGGAATAAATACTAATAAGTTTATAGATAGAACAAATAATATAACTAATCAAACAAACCGCTTTAAAAAAGGATCATGTGATATATAGCTTGATGAGAAAAGTATTACACAACCTGAAATTAAACAAACAACATTTCTAAATCTTAATCTAATAGGATCAAAAATAAATATAAAAGTTATGCTGCAAGAACTTATTTGAAAAATAGATCACTCTAAGATGATATTATAGTTTATTATAATAAATATTATTGTAATTGGGAATAGACAAGCTCTATATAATAATAAAAATATTGAACTAATAGAAGAAGATTTTAAATTAATATACATAGGTCAAGTGAAAATAAATTTCATTTTCAAATCCACAAGCTGATGTTTTAGTTAAACTAACTTGACTTTTAAATTCATATTGAAATTAAATCTCTTTTTAAAATTAGGAGGTTTCCAGGGATTCAGTGTAAAGCAAATAATATAAAACCAGACGCTTTAAAATCATTAAAGGGCTTAAGAAATTTAGGACTCCCTCCATGTTGAATTCTTCTATATAGGTATATACTGTATAAAGCAGCTAAGAATCTTATTAACCCTAAAGAAATTAAATAATATTTAGAACTAAAGATTGTTGAAGGAAAAATTATAATTTCACCAAGAAGATTAATTCTTGGAGGAGCTGCTATATTTATAACACAAAAAAGGAATCATCATATAGCTAAAATAGGGAGAAGTATAAGTATTCCTTTTCTTAAAAATAAACTTCGTGTATGTGTTTTTTCATAAGTATAATTTGCTAATGCAAATAAAGCAGAGGAACAAAATCCATGGGATAGTATTAAAACAAGGGCTCCACTTCATCCTCAGGATGTATTTGAGAAGGTTCCAGCTAGTATTAAGGATATATGTCCAATAGATGAGTAGGCAATTAATGATTTTAAATCAATCTGTCGGAAACAAATAATTCTAGTTATTACACCACCTCAAATAGCTAGTGCAAAAATAATTACACATATTTGAGAGGGGATAAAATTAAAAAATTGATAAACTCGTAAAATACCGTAACCTCCTAGCTTTAGTAGAATGGCGGCTAGAACTATTGATCCTGCAACAGGGGCTTCTACATGGGCTTTAGGCAACCACAGATGAACAGTAAATATAGGTAATTTTACTAAAAAAGCAGTGAAACATAAAAGAGCTAGAAAATTTCAGGCCCACGGGCAATTTACATTATATATATGCAAACGTAGGCTTCTAACTATTAGTATTTCTCCTGAATAAAATTGTTGGATGGCTCAAATAATAGTAAAAAGAAGAGGTAATGAAGCTGCAACTGTGTAAATTATTATGTATATGCCGGCCTGTAATCGTTCAGGTTGATAGCCTCAACCTAGAATTAATAGTAATGTAGGGATTAAAGAGGCTTCAAATAAAAAGTAAAAAAGTAGGCCGCTGGAGCAAATAAATGTTATTATTAAAATAAGATTTAATAATAGTACAAAAGTTGAAAACACCGAAAAATTGTTTTTGGCAATTTTCACTCTATTTTGACTTGCTAATATTATTATTAAAGAAATTCATAAAGTGAGAGAAATTAATAAGGTAGATATTGAGTCATAGGTAAACAGGGAATTAATAGCTTCGTACCTAAAGAAAGGATTAAATAAGTGAATAATAGAAATCAAACTAGCAATGGCTAAAGATCATATCTTGAGATATCACGATCATTTCCCGTGAGGAATTAGTAAAATAGAGGAACTTATAAAAAGTAGTCCTAACATTTATGTATCGAAAATCTTGAGACGTAGTCATTTCCTTCAGCCCGAATAACCGCAACTAAAATAGCTAATCCTAAGCTAGCTTCGCAAGCACCTAATGTAATCAAAATTAGGGAAGTTTCTCCTCTAAAAGTGACATTAGTAGATAAAGCAAAAAGTATAATAAACAAATTTATTGTAATAGCTTCTAGTCTAAGTAAAATTCTTAATAAATGTTTATATTGTAGTGAAAGAGCTAATAACGCTATAAAAACTCCAAATATTCTAAATAAACTTAAATAAAATGTTCTCATTTCTTATTTATGTACAGAATGCAATAATAGCTTAAAATAGAGCATTGGTCTTGTAAGCCAAAGGTGAGTTTATTTCTCTTATTGCTAAGTTATTAAGTGAATTGAACACTTTAAATTTGTTTTCAAGACAAATATTCCCCAGGAATAACTTTTTGTACTAATAATCTAAAATTCTATCTCATATAATTTGTGCTAAAGGATTAATAATAAAATATAAAAAATATAAGATAGTGAAAATTTGCCCAATTTGTTCATAAGGGGCTTCTACTGGACACTTACCAATTCAGGTTAGAATAAAAAAAATTCCAACATATGCTCAAAATAAAATTTGATTTAGAGGATAGAATGCTATAGATCGAAATTTAGCTCAGTGAGTAAAGGGTAAAATAAATAGAACAAGAATTGACCCTACTAAGCCAATTACTCCTCCTAATTTATTAGGAATAGAACGTAAGATAGCATAAGCGAATAGAAAATATCATTCAGGTTGAATGTGAACTGGGGTTACTAAGGGATTAGCTGGAATAAAATTTTCTGGGTCAGTTAAAAGTTGGGGAGAAAAAAGAGCTAATATTCTTAAGAAAAAAAGAACTATGACAAATCCAACTAAATCTTTAAATGTATAGTATGAATGAAAAGGAACTTTTTCACCATCTCTATTTAAACCTAAAGGATTATTTGATCCTGTTTCATGAAGAAATATTAGATGAAGAATAGTTAATGCAGCAATCATAAAGGGCAGTAAGAAATGTAATGTAAAGAAACGAGTCAAAGTTGCATTATCGATTGCAAAACCTCCTCACACCCATTCAACTAATATTTTCCCGAGATAAGGTACTGCCGAAAGTAAGTTAGTAATTACAGTTGCTCCTCAAAAAGATATCTGGCCTCAAGGTAAGACATATCCTAAAAAAGCTGTTCCTATAGTTAAAAATAGAAGAATTACTCCAATATTTCATGTATGAATATTCACATAAGATGCATAATATATTCCTCGACCAATGTGTAAATAAATACAGATAAAAAATCAAGATCCTCCATTTGCATGAAGGGCTCGTAGTAATCAACCATAGCTTACATCTCGTCTAATGTGAATAACAGAGCTGAAGGCTAAGTCAACGTGAGCTGTGTAATGTATAGCTAAAAATAAACCAGTCACAATTTGGATTACTAAACATAAACCTAGCAGAGAACCAAAATTTCATCAAATAGAAAGATTTGAAGCAGCGGGTAGATCAACTACTAAGCTATTTATAGCTTTTAAAATTGGGTGGGTTTTTCGGATAGGGCTTCGCATAGTGCTAATTATTGAAAGGACGAAGGGAAGCATGTTGGTAATAACAAATTTTTACTACTACAATTAAGTTAATTAATAAGATGATTGCTAAACCAATAAAAATTGAGATCATTTGAGGTGAAACTATTTCAATTCCATATACTTTTAGAAATTTTAGTTCTCTAAAAATATGAAGATATCTAAAAGAAGATGAGTCAATCAAAGGGTAGAAATAGAACATAATTCTTATGGGGATAATTAAAAGAAAAAAGAATAGTAAAGGAGTACCTTTTCCAAAAAGGACATTAGGAGAGAGGGCTGCTACATAAGCAAATATTACGAGAAGGCCTCCTACATAAATTAAAAAAAGAATATAACCATATCATGAAGATAAAGTAATTGCACTAATAAAACATATTAATAATGTTGAAATTATAATTACTAATCCTAGACTTAATGGTTGTATTATTAGAGGAAGTATTAAAAACCTAGATAAAGTTATACTAAAAATAATTAGGGCACTCATTTCGAAATGTGGGATTAAACCCAAGCTTTAGCTTCCAATGCTGATATTTTAAATTAAACTACAATTTCGAGGAAAGATTAGTAATAGATACATGAAGCTAGAATAGTAATGAGTAAAAGAAAGGATAAGGATGCAGGTAAAAATCCCTTTCAAGTAAGATTCATTAATAAATCATATCGAAAACGAGGGTATCTTCCTCGAACTCAAATAAATGTAAAAGCAAAAAATAATACTTTTAATATAAAACCAATATCTCTTTCTGTAAAAATTAATGATCTTCCCCCAAAGAAGAGGAGGGCAGAGAATAAACTCATAACTAAAATATTTGCATACTCGGCTAAAAAAATTAAAGCAAAGCCAGCAGCTCCATATTCAATATTAAACCCTGATACTAATTCAGATTCTCCTTCTGCGAAGTCAAAAGGAGCACGATTAGTTTCTGCGACACAAGTGACAAATCAAATGAAGGAAACTGGAACTATTAGAAAAGTGAGTCAAACTAATTCTTGTGACTCCTTAATTTCAATAAATCTAAATCTCCCAACTAAAAATAAAGGAAAAAGAAGAACTAATACTATACTAACTTCGTATGAAATTGTTTGGGCAATTGCTCGTAATCTTCCCAAAAGAGCGTATTTAGAATTAGATGCTCATCCTGCTAATAAAGTACCATAAACATTTATTCCAGATACACATAAAAAAAATAGGATACCTCATTTGAAATAAGAACAAGAATATAGGCTGGGATATAATTGTCACAGCAGAAGAGCTAAAATAAAACTGAAAATAGGAGCTATAAAATAAGGAGAATAATTTGCTATAGTTGGTTTTGCAATTTCTTTTGTTAATAATTTAGCAGCATCTGCAATAGGCTGGGGTAACCCCATTAATCCAACTTTATTAGGCCCCTTTCGAAGCTGGATATACCTAAGTCCTTTACGTTCTAAAAGAGTAAAAAAAGCGACCGCCAGCAAAATACAGATATAAGAAAATACTGATGAAATAATTGAAACATACATTATAAAGAAAAGAAATTTCATCTTTGTATTTAGGGCTTAAACCTAATGCACTTCCTCTGCCATCTTTATAAGTATTTGTATCAAATAAAGGAGTTTCACCTATATCTTTTGATCCTAAATCAATTGCATTTATTTTGCTAATTTGATACACTAAATTATGTATTATATTTAATCATGTTAAAGTAACAAAATTACAATAAACTGGTCCTTTCGTACTAAGTTTATTTAGTAAATTAAAGATAGAAACTGACCTGGCTCACGCCGGTCTGAACTCAGATCATGTAGAATTTTAATGGGCGAACAGACCAACCCTTAAAGACTGCTGCATCTTTAGGATATTCTAGTCCAACATCGAGGTCACAAACCTTTTTTTCGATAGGAGCTCTCAAAAAAGATAATGCTGTTATCCCTACGGTAACTAATTCCTTTAATCAAAATATTTTGGATCAATACTTGTTTAGTTTAAAATTTTAAAGGAAGCTTTTGTTCCTCAGGCGCCCCAACTAAAATTTCTAATAGCTAATTTTCTAAAATTATTAATTTTTTAATCTCTTAGTTGTTTTAAAGCTCGATAGGGTCTTCTTGTCTTTTAATTTTATATAGGCTTCTTCACCTACAAATAAAATTCTATTTAATCATAAAGAGACAGCTACACTCTTGTCAAACCATTCATACTAGCCTTCAATTATAAGGCAAATTATTATGCTACCTTTGCACGGTCAGAGTACCGCGGCCGTTAAAAATATTCACTGGGCAGGTCCGACTCCTTATGTACTATATCCAAGGAGCGATGTTTTTGCTAAACAGGCAGAATCTATGTTTGCCGAGTTCCTTTTTATGATTTAAAATTATTATAAAAATATTAGTTTTAAAATATATAATATTAAAATATATAAATTAATTAATACTCATTTTAACATAAGTTCAGCTTATTTTAATTATTAAGTTTTCTTCATTTAAGTATCAAGTAAATTAATTATTTTTTACAGATTTAATGAAATTGTAACAAATTCAAAATTGTAGCTATTTTCAAGCTTAAATTTTAATTTAAATAATATACAAATTAATTGATAATTTTCGAGCTTATCCTCAAAAATTTAATTAAACTAAAATTTATTCTATTTTATTATAGAAATAAAACTAGTTTAAGGCACTTATATGCTTTTTAGAAGAACTAGCTATCATCCAATACGAATAAAATTTCATTACCATCTTTATTTCTAGGAAAATTTTTGCTACAATTAATCCCTTTTTTCTAATAAATTGAATAAAGATAACTCATTGGATTTCGAGACATTTAATATAAAATAGATATCTAGTTAAACCATGATGCAAAAGGTACAAATTTTAATTTTTTCTTTAATATAATTTATTATACTTCCTTCACAGTACTTTTTTTAGGTATAATAGAATAAACTTTAATCTCCTTTACTAAGATTAAAAATGTTTTTACAATTTAAATTAACTTAAGTATTTATACCATAAAATTTAATTTAAAAACAACTTATTATTTAAGTATATTTTCAGTGTAAGTGAAATGTATTAAAATTATACTATATTTTTCATCTAGAGACAATTTCCATTACCTCTGCTATGTTACGACTTATCTCATTTTTCAACGAGAGCGACGGGCGATGTGTGCACGTTTCAGAGCCATATTCAAATTGTTTATATATTTTATTTTACTTTTAAGTCCTCCTTCCAGCTATACTTCCTGTAGCTTTCCGTAATTATAAATAAAATAATTGTAACCCATTCTCTCCCTTTTATTAGCTGCACCTTGATCTGACGTTTTAGTTTATAGAATTCTTGTTGCTAACTTCTAATTTTTTAAAAGTTACCTGACGACGACGGTATACAAACTGAATACAAAATAGGGTTAGGTTTAACGTGGATTGTCGATTATGAAACAGGTTCCCCTAATGGGTCTAAAACACCGCCAAGCTCTTTGAGTTTTAAATTTTTGTAATATTCATAGTACTCTGGTAAATTTAATTAAATTTACAGTCAAGAATAATGGGGTATCTAATCCCAGTTTCCCTCAGGATTATCACAGCCTCAGCAAAATTAGTTATAATTAAATTAACTATCTATATTCAAATTTTACCTTTCTATAGATGATTAATAAACTAAATTATTTCAGTGCCTAACTGTCTTTTTACCTTGATATATAACTTAATCTCTTGGTTTAACCGCGGATGCTGGCACCAAGTTAACCAGATCTGATGTACTAAATTAATGCAAGCTTACACTTTTTAATTAATCTTCAGCACTGGTGTTAGCGGGACTTTTCAAAGCATTTTATATATTTATAATACTTTAAAAAAGAATATTGAATTAAGTTATCTACCTTTTTCCTATTCTTTTTTACCTCGCCTCTTTCGATAAAAACCATGTGTATTTTTTAGTCCTTGTTATATGGATAAGTCAGAGCCAAGCTTTTTTATTTCAGAGATAGAGATTTGCTTACTGCTTATGAAATTAAAATTAATAGTCACTTAGCTTTAACTTTAAAAAAAGTTTCTATGGTGTAAGGCTGCACGTTAGATTTTCATTCTAAAGGAATAAAGTTATTTATTAGAAATAGTCTTTTGAGTATGAAATAGTACACTTGCCTTCCAAGCAAGAAGTTTAAAAAAATTTAAAAAAGATACTTACAAAGCAGTGTCAGGGCACGAAGAATTTTGATTTCTTAAGAGAGGTTCAGTTCCTCCTGGTAAGGTTTTAAGTGAATTAAAACTATGAGCCTTCAAAGCGTAAGATAAAGATATTTCTTTAAACCTTGCCCGCCGTATTTTATTTAAAACATCGACCTGCAAAATCAAGGAAGCAAAAATTTCCTGGTGTGTTTGTTTGGTGGCAGAGACAAAAGCGATGGACTGTAGATCTATTAACGGAGTTATTTCTTCCCAACAAATATGTAAAATGCTTTGAAAAGTCCCCGCTTGAAGTTCATACCCCAAAAATGAATATGAATTCTTTTGCAAATAACTTTAAATTTAAGTATACCGTATTCATAAAATTAATGAGGATGCTCGTCTGAATAAAGGGTAATTAATAAACAAAAAATATATGCCTGGATTAAAGCAATACCAAATTCAAAAATTGTGTATAAAATCTGAATAGTTAATAAAAGAAATATAGAAAAGATAGAAGATAAAAAAATTCTTGCAGTTAAATAATTTCCAATTAGTGTCAAAACAATGTGTCCTGCACTTATATTTGCTGTTAGTCGAACAGATAATGTAATAGGCCGTACTATAATTCTCACTGTCTCAATAATAACTAAGAATGGATTTAGTGGTGCAGGTGCTCCCATAGGAAGAAGACCGGCAATAACAGAACTTGGATTAAAGAAGATTGCAGAAACAATTAAGGAAAGTCATAGAGGCAATCCAAGTGAAAGAGATACAGCTAAATGTCTAGTGGGGCTAAAAACGTAAGGTACTAGTCCACTTAAATTTATTAAAATTAAGAATAGAAATAAACCAGTGATTAAATTGATAAAGCCTCCTATTTTTACTCCAAAAGAACGAAAAATTTGTGAAGAAGCTGTGTCCTTAAATACTCTAATGATACTTGCTCAACGAGGCGACATAACTCAGTATGAAGATCTAAAAAGAACAATTGTTAAGAAAGAAAAAAGTCATATAAGAATATATAAAGATATAAAAACCTGATTATTATCATCGAAGGAAGAAAAAATGTCTACAAGCATTCTTATTATCAGTTTCATTTATTTTCTTTTAGACTAGCTGAAACTAGGCTATCGCCTTGAAAAAAAATCTTAGTTGATCATCAAATTAATACAGATATAGTTAATACGGCTGTTCAAAACAAAATAAATAATAAAATTCAGTTTAATGGAGATAATTGAGGCATATAAAAAGTACTAAGTTTAATTAGTGACGAAAGGCTGACAACCTAATATTATTATTTAACTAACTTTTTAATCTGAAACATTAATAATCCATTCCATAAAATTTTTTAAAGGAACGGCTTCTACCACAATTGGCATAAATGAATGGTTTGCACCACAAATCTCTGAACATTGTCCATAAAATACACCAGGATGCTTAATAAAAAACCCCAGTTGATTTAGTCGTCCTGGAATCGCGTCTACTTTTACCCCTAAAGATGGAACAGCTCATGAATGAATTACGTCTGCTGAAGTCACTAGGACACGAACATCAGTTTCAGTAGGTAAAACTACTCGATGATCTACTTCCAATAATCGAAAGTCTCCAGGTTCTAGTTCATTCCTAGGAATTATGTATGAATCGAACTCGATGTCTGAAAAATCAGAATACTCATAACTTCAATATCATTGATGTCCAATTCTTTTTACTGTTAAACTACAATTTCCAATCTCATCTAAAAGATACAATAAACGTAATGAAGGCAAAGCCAAAAATACTAAAATGAAAGCGGGGACAATTGTTCAAATAGTTTCAATCTCTTGTCCTTCAACTAATGAGCGACATGTATACTTGTTTATTATTAATGACATAGCAGCATATCCCACTAAGCTAATAATTATAATTAAAATTATCATTGCATGATCATGAAAAAAAATTACCTCTTCTATTAAAGGTGAAGCTGCATCTTGAAATCCTAGTTGTCCTCATAGACCCATATCTTAAAACCTAATTATACAAAACATTAGTTTGCGACTAATGCTCCTGTTTCAGGTGTGTTATGAAAATCAGCAGGCAGAATATTATCTCATTCCAATGCTGTGCTTAGGTGAGTACTTCAAATAACACTTCGTTGAGAAACTAAAGCTTCTCATACAATAACTATGAAGTATAAAACGGCTACAAATGAAATTATTGATCCAACTGATGAAACAACATTTCATTTTGTGTAACAATCAGGGTAATCAGAATATCGGCGAGGCATTCCTCTTAGACCTAAAAAGTGTTGAGGAAAAAAGGTTACATTTACACCAATAAATATAATATAAAAATGTGCTTTTGTTCAACGACTATGAAGAGTGACACCACTTAATAAAGGAAATCAGTAAGTAAATGCCCCAAATAAAGCAAATACAGCTCCTATAGAAAGAACATAATGAAAATGAGCTACAACATAATAAGTATCATGAAGCATAATATCTAAAGAAGAGTTTGATAAAACAATTCCTGTTAGGCCCCCAACCGTAAATAAAAAAATGAAACCTAAGGCTCACAATATTGGAGTTTCATACTTAATTTTAGCACCATGAATTGTAGCAAGTCAACTAAATACTTTGATTCCAGTAGGTACAGCAATAATTATAGTGGCTGCAGTAAAATAAGCTCGTGTATCCACATCCATACCAACTGTAAATATATGATGAGCTCACACAATAAATCCTAAAACACCGATTGCTAATATAGCATAAATTATTCCTAAAGTTCCAAATGTTTCTTTTTTAGCTGAATAATGACTTACAATATGAGAAATCATTCCAAATCCCGGTAAAATTAAAATATATACTTCCGGATGACCAAAAAATCAAAATAGATGCTGATATAGGATTGGATCTCCACCTCCTGCTGGGTCAAAAAAGGCTGTATTGAAATTTCGATCAGTTAGGAGTATAGTAATAGCTCCAGCTAAAACTGGAAGAGATAAAAGCAATAAAATCGCTGTAATTTTTACGGATCATACAAATAAAGGAAGCCGCTCAAATTGCATACCTCGTCACCGTATATTAATAATAGTTGTGATAAAATTTACAGCTCCTAAAATCGAAGATACACCTGCAAGATGTAAAGAAAAAATTGCTAGATCTACTGATCCTCCTGCGTGAGCTAAATTACCTGCTAAAGGAGGATACACTGTCCACCCTGTTCCCGCACCACTTTCAACTGCAGCAGATGAAAGTAATAAGAGTAAAGCAGGAGGAAGAAGTCAGAAACTTATGTTATTTAATCGAGGGAAAGCTATATCTGGAGCCCCTAATATTAAGGGAACTAGTCAATTTCCAAATCCTCCAATCATTATAGGTATTACTAGAAAAAAAATTATTACAAAAGCATGTGCTGTTACAATTACGTTATAAAGTTGATCGTCACCAAGTAAAGCTCCTGGTTGTCCTAACTCAGCACGAATAAGAAGACTTAAGGCAGTACCAACTAATCCTGATCATATTCCAAATAGAATATATAATGTACCAATATCTTTGTGATTTGTAGAAAATAATCAACGCAT